TAAATAAGTAAGCTAATCTTAAGCTTTTAGGTTCATACCCTAACTATAGAATTATTTCTCTTATTTATAATGAAATGCCTGATTAAAGGATTATTTTGATAGAATAAATCATGTATTTAAATACTTTCATTATTTTATATTTGAAAGACTTAAACTTTCCCTAATAATTTCAAATATTATTATGCCTCAAACATTTAAATATAAATAAAAGTATTTAATTTAATAATTTAATACAATAAATAAACTATATTTATTTTTTTAATACAAATAAATTAATATATAATTATATATAAATTATTAATACTATTATATAATATTTTTATCAAATATTTTATTCTAATAAATATATCTATCCTAGCTATCTTATCCTTATTTATAAATGATATTATAAATATTTGATTTATAATAGAAATTAATAATTTTTTATTTATTTCTTACTTAAGATATTCAATAAAAAATAAAAAAATGATTTTTTTTTATTTTACAATTCAAATTATCCCATCATTAATATTAATTTTAATAATTATTATAAGATCATTATTAATTACAAAAAATCACTTAGAAATATCATTATTATATATTAGATTAATAATCAAACTCGGAGTACCACCTTTTCATTTTTGAATACCCCTAATTTCTACATATATAAGATGAATAAATCTATTTTTTTTACTTACAATCCAAAAAATTATTCCATTTTCTATTCTTAGAATCATAAATGATAAAAACTCTATTATATTAATCATAGTAATTTTAAGTTCAATTATTCCTCCAATTATAATATTAACTCAATTAAAATTTAAAAAGATTTTAACTTATTCATCTATTAACCAATCTAGATGAATGATTATATTAATTTTTATAAAAAATATTTTTTGAATTATATATATAATTAACTATATAATTATTACTATATTAATTTTTTATTTTATTAATTTTTACAAAATAAGTTTTAATTATTTATATTTAAATTTTAATACAATTATACTAATAATAATATTAAACATAGCAGGCATACCTCCATTTTCATTTTTCATATTCAAATGATTAAGTATCTTTATTTTTATATTTAATTCTATAAAACTTTTTATATTATTTATAGTAATAATAATTAGATCATTAATAATATTTTTCCTATACCTACGAATAATGTACATAAGAATATTTTTAAAATTATCTTCATCTAAATTAATTAAAATAAATATTTACTATACCAACTTTAATAAATCAATTATTTGAATTTTATCCATAGTATTATCCCTAATAATTATTATAATTTAAAAAAGATTTTAGGTTATTTAAACCTTAAACCTTCAAAGTTTAAATTATAAAATTTTTTTATAAATCTTAATATTAAAATATTTTATTTTTCTTTAAAAAATTTCTTCAAATTTGCAATTTAATATTTTAAATAAACTAAAAATATTTATATTTTATATAATTCTAAAATAGTATTAGAAATTTTAATTTCATAAATAAATTTACAATTTATTACTTTTTATCAGACATAATACTTTATTTTTAAATACTTTATTACTAAAATTTTTAATATATAATATGAAAAAATGATTTTATTCTACTAATCATAAAGATATTGGAATTTTATACTTTATCTTTGCTATTTGAGCTGGTCTAATTGGATCTTCAATAAGTATAATTATTCGATTAGAACTAAGAACATGTAATGCTCTAATCAATAATGACCAAATTTATAATTCTATTGTTACTGGGCATGCTTTTATTATAATTTTTTTTATAGTTATACCATTTATAATTGGAGGATTTGGGAATTTTCTTGTACCTCTAATATTGGGAGCCCCAGACATAGCATACCCACGAATAAATAATATAAGATTCTGGCTTCTTCCACCATCAATTTTACTTTTGTTAATTAGAAATTTTATTGGCTCAGGGGTAGGAACAGGATGAACGGTATACCCACCCCTAGCTTCTAATATTTATCATAATGGACCATCAGTTGATTTAGCTATTTTCTCATTACATATTGCTGGAATATCTTCAATCCTTGGAGCAATTAATTTTATTTCAACTATTATTAATATGCGCAATAAAAAATTATCTATTGATAAAATTCCATTACTAGCATGATCCATTATTATTACCGCTATTTTACTTCTACTTTCACTACCAGTTCTTGCAGGAGCAATTACAATACTTTTAACAGATCGAAATCTTAATACATCCTTCTTTGACCCATCAGGAGGAGGAGACCCAATTCTTTATCAACATTTATTCTGATTTTTTGGACATCCCGAAGTCTATATTTTAATTTTACCAGGATTTGGTTTAATCTCTCATATTATTATAAATGAAAGAGGAAAAAAAGAGACATTTGGATTATTAGGTATAATTTATGCTATAATTGCAATTGGATTTTTAGGATTTGTTGTATGAGCTCATCATATATTTACAGTAGGATTAGATGTAGATACTCGTGCATATTTTACTTCTGCTACAATAATTATTGCAATTCCCACAGGAATCAAAATTTTTAGCTGAATCACAACATTACATGGTACGAAAATTAATTATAACTCTACCCTATGATGATCAATAGGATTTATTTTTTTATTTACCTTAGGAGGATTGACTGGAATTATACTATCGAACTCTTCTATTGATATTGTATTACACGATACATACTATGTAGTGGCCCACTTCCATTATGTATTATCAATAGGGGCTGTTTTTGCAATTATTGCCAGATTTATTCACTGATTTCCATTAATTAGGGGGTACTCATTAAATAATTTTTATTTAAATATTCAATTCTTTTCTATATTTTTAGGAGTAAATATTACATTTTTTCCCCAACACTTCTTAGGACTAAGTGGAATACCACGACGATACTCTGATTATCCAGATAACTTTTTATCTTGAAATATTATTTCTTCTATTGGATCATTCATTTCAATCATTAGATTAATTTTTTTAATTTTTATTATTTGAGAAAGACTTTCATCTAAACGAAAAATTATCAATTTATTCTTTTTGCCCCCCTCTCTAGAGTGAAATAATAGATACCCTCCTATAAATCACAGATATAACGAAATTCCTTCTATTTTTTAATATGGCAGACTAGTGCAATGAACTTAAACTTCATATATAAAGAAATTCTTTTATTAAAAATTAATACATGAAATTTATCTCTACAAAACTCAAACTCTCCAATTTATGATATAATAATCTTTTTTCATGATTTTACAATAATAATTTTAATTTTCATTACTTTAATAATTTTTTTTATATTAATACTATTAATAAAAAATAAATTTACTGATCGATTTCTTCTTCAAGGTCACCTAATTGAAATTATCTGAACCATTACTCCTATAATTATCCTATTATTTATTGCAATTCCTTCTATTAAAATCTTATATATAACAGATGAAATTCACGAATGTAACTTAACTCTTAAAAGAGTAGGACACCAATGATATTGAAGTTATGAATATTCAGATTTTATCAATATTAATTTTGATTCATTTATAACTCCATCTAAAGACTTAAATATGAATGAATTTCGACTATTAGATGTAGATAATCGATGTGTAATTCCATTTAATCTACCTATTCGAATTTTAACAACTTCTATAGACGTGATTCATTCTTGAACAATCCCTTCACTAGGAATTAAAATTGATTCCACACCAGGGCGATTAAATCAATCTATATTCTTCCTAAATCGCCCAGGAATATTCTTTGGGCAATGCTCCGAAATTTGCGGAACAAATCATAGATTTATACCTATTGTAATTGAATCAACTAAATTTAATTATTTTAAAAACTGACTTTTATATATATACTCTAATAACTAATTAGTATAATTATTCATTAAATGACCGAAAGAAAGTATTGATCTTTTAAATCAATTATAATAGAATTAATCATCTATTTTTAATGGCCTAAAAAATTAGTTAAATATTTATAACATTAAATTGTCAATTTAAAATTATTATTTTAAAATAATATTTTTTAATTCCACAAATAAGTCATATATGATGAATACTTATATATTTATATTTAATAATAATAATTATAATTTGTATATGTTTTTTATTTTTTATAGTTTTATATACTCCGCAATATAAATTTAAAAATTTACCATTAATATATTGAAAATGAATATGATAATAAATTTATTTAATATTTTTGACCCTTCAACTTCAATAAATATATCATTAAATTGAATAAGAACCTTATTAATTTTTTTTTTATTACCATTCCAATACTGACTAATCCCTTCTCGATTTACAATATTTTGAAAATTACTAATTAATATTATCTTTAAAGAATTTAAATCTTTAATTAATTACTCCTACTCCAACATTATTATATTTATTAGATTATTTTTAATTATCTTAACTAATAATTTCATAGGATTATTTCCTTATATTTTTACATCATCAAGGCACATAAGATTTTGCTTATCTATATCTATTTCATTATGAATATCAATAATTTTATTTAGAGTATTTAATTATTTCAATGATTTTATAGCACATATTACCCCCCAAGGCACTCCATTTTTATTAATACCTTTTATAGTAATAATTGAATCAATTAGTTTAATTATTCGACCCTTAACATTAGCTATTCGATTAACAGCAAATATAATTGCAGGACATTTATTACTATGTTTATTAGGATCTACAGGTATTTTAATTAATAACATTATAATTATATCAACTATATTATTAATTCAAATTTTATTATTTATCTTAGAAATTTCTGTTTCAATAATCCAAGCTTATGTATTTTCTGTATTAGCTACATTATATAGAAGAGAGATTTAATAAATATATATATATATATGAAAAAATTACATTATAATCATCCCTTTCATCTTGTATCAATCAGTCCATGACCAATTATTATCTCTATTAGAATTATAAATAACTTAATTATAACCGTTAGATGATTCCACAAAATAAACTACTTCACCCTACTAACAATTCCAAGTACTATATTATGTATATATCAATGATGACGTGATGTATCTCGAGAAGCAACATTTCAAGGTTTCCATACGCCTATAGTATATAATGGTATGCGATTAGGAATATTATTATTTATTATTTCTGAAATTCTTTTTTTTTTTTCTTTTTTTTGAGCTTATTTTCACTCATCTCTATCCCCATCTATAGAAATTGGACAAATATGACCCCCAATAGGAATTATACCTTTTAATCCATTTGATATCCCATTATTAAATACAATCGTATTAATTTCCTCAGGTTTATTTATTACATGATCTCATCACTCAATTATAAATAAAAATTTCATAGAAAGAAAAAATAGATTAATTATTACTATTATTTTAGGGATCTATTTTACACTACTTCAACTAATTGAATATATAGAAGCACCATTTTCTATCTCAGACTCAGTATATGGATCAAGATTTTTTTTAGCTACAGGATTCCATGGACTTCATGTAATTATTGGAACCATATTCTTACTATTTTCTTATATACGACTTAATAATTTACACTTTTCTTCTTCACACCACTTTGGATTTGAAGCTGCAGCATGATATTGACATTTTGTTGATGTAGTATGATTATTCTTATATGTATCTATCTATTGATGAAGATTCTAAATAAATATATATATAACTATAAAACTAATTTTAATAATTAATTAGTTATATAAATAAATATTTATATAACTAATTTATAAATATATTAATCTTACTAACTAATAATAAACAAATATATATATATATATATATATATATATATTTATATAGTATAATAATTACATTTAACTTCCAATTAAAAAATTTAAATAAACCCTTAATATAAATAATAATATTTATTTTAATTATAACATTAATTATATTAACCCTATCTTCTATAATATTATTTATAAACTTTATTTTATCTAAAAAAAGACAATATATTCGTGAAAAATCATCACCATTTGAATGTGGATTTGACCCCATATCTAATAGACGAATTCCTTTTAGAATTCAATTTTTCATTATTAGATTAATTTTTTTAATTTTTGATGTAGAAATTACAATTCTTATCCCTCTAATATACTTATTTACTCACATAAATAAAATCATACTAATAACCTCCATATTATTTATAATAATATTAATTATTGGACTATTACTAGAATATTTAGAAAAATCTATTGATTGAAAGAATTAACCTACTAATATATATCATTATGGATATTAGTTAAATATATAACATTTAAATTGCACTTAAAAATTATATAATCAATAAATTATATATGTCTAATATATGAAAAAGATATTATTTACTATATTTATAATACATTCTTAAAGTAATATATTACATTTAATTTCGGCTTAACCATTGATTAATAAATTAATCTAAGAATTATAAATTATTTATTTAACTAAAACCAAACAGAGGTAAATTAATGTTAATAATTTCATTGGATAAATATAGTCCTAGTTAATCCCTATTTTTATAAAATTTTATAGCCTTAAAGGTATATAAAATATTAGACTTCTAATCTAATTATAAATGATTAATATATCATTATATACCTAATAAAATAATTTATATAGTTTAATAAATTAAAACATTATATTTTCACTATAAAACTAATATTTCAAATAAATATTTATAAATAATATATTTAAAAATATTTAACATATTATCTTAATATCTTCAATATTATGCTTTAAATTTAAGCTATCTAAATAAATTAATATATAAATAAATAAAAATATATTTATAAATAATCTAATAAAAATAAAAATTTTAAAAGTTCTTATTTTAAATATTATATTTTCAACAATAAATTTAAGACCAATTATTCGACTAGAATATTCTATTCATAATATATCATTTCTATAAAAATTAAATCTTGTATTAATTACAGGTTTATAAATAATCATTATTAAATAATTTAAATTTCATATTCTTCTCATAATATACTTAATAAAATAATTATATTTATAATAATATTTTAAGTATATAAAAATTTTAATAATTAATAAAGAAATAAAACATATAAATAAAGTAATTATTTTTAAATATAAATTTAAATAAGGTAAATATAAATCATATAAAAATAACCAATTTAAAAACCTACCTCTAATAATTCTAAAAATTATTAATAATATTATAGATATATTTATTAAACTATTTTCTTTAATATAAATAAAACTAGTAAACTTTATCTCATAAAAAAATAAATAATAAAACAACCGAAATGAATACATCACAGTGAATATTAATGATAAAATAATAAAAATCAACATAAAATAACCTACTTCATTTATATAAACTATTTCTATAATAAAATCTTTAGAGTAAAACCCTGCTAAAAATGGAAACCCACTTAATGATAAATTAGCAATATAAAATCTTATTATAGTAAAAGGAATAAACTCATTCAAAGACCCATAAACTCGAATATCTTGATTATTATTTATTAAATGAATTATAATACCTGCACATATAAATAATATAGATTTAAAAATAGCATGAGTTAATAAGTGGAAAAATGAAAGTATCCCTAATTTTAAACTTAAATTTATCATCATTAAACCCAACTGGCTTAATGTAGATAGAGCAATAATTTTTTTTAAATCAAATTCAAAATTTGCTATCAAACCAGCTATAAATATAGTAAAAACTGATATAAAAAATAAATTTATCCTAATATTACCAATAAATAAAAATTTGTTAAAGCGAATTATTAAATAAATACCAGCAGTTACTAAAGTTGATGAATGTACTAATGCTGAAACTGGTGTAGGAGCAGCTATTGCTATAGGTAATCAAGAAGAAAAAGGAAGTTGAGCCCTCTTAGTAATCGCAGCTAATACTAACATATAAATAATAGTACTCCTACTATCTAATATTATAAAATTATTTCATCTACCATTTATTATTAATAAACCAATAGATATCAATAATCCAACATCTCCGATCCGATTACATAAAACAGTAACTATACCAGAATTATAAGATGAATAATTATGATAATAAATAATCAAACAATAAGAAATTAATCCTAACCCATCTCACCCAAATAAAATCCTAAAAACATTAGGCCTAATAATTATCATAATTATTGATAAAATAAATAATAGAACTAAAATAACAAAACGATCTATATGTTTATCAGATATTATATATTCTATTCTATACAACAAAATTAATGAAGAAATCAATATAATTAAACTAATAAATAATAATGATACCCAATCAAATATTATATATATCTCTAAATTTATAGATAATAAATCTATAAATAATCACTCTACTATAATACCATTATCATTAAAATATATTATTATACTAACTATTATTAACATAATAAAAATTAAAAATATAAAAATAAAAAATATATAAATATTAATTATAATCTAAGACATATTTTATAACTATATACCTTTAATCCCACAAATTAATATTCTTATTTAAACTACTTAAATTAATATAATACAAATGTAATTAGTATATATATAAATTAAAATTATATTAGGAATAAGTACTAATCAAAATAATATTTTAATGTTATTATATATTTACTATATTATATATAAACCAATAAGTATAAAAAATTACTATAATAAATTACTTTTATTAAAAATTTATTTTTATTAATTTAAATTACTTAAATTTATTTAATTTTTAATAATAAATATAATTATTTAAAATAATATTACTAAATTAAACATTATTATTATTATAGGGTAACAATGTAAAATCACTACTAAAAATTCTTTTATAAAACTAAATGAAAACATATTCTCTATAAATATATAATCACCATGATAAATATATGAATATAAAAATAATGAATAAGCTCCTCTAAAAAAACAAATTATTATTAAAAAAAAAATTAACTCTATATCCCAATTAATGATTGAACTAATTATATAAACCTCCCTAAAAAAATTAATAGATAATGGAAAAGAAAAATTTGAACAACATAATAAAAATCATCATAAAGAATAAGAAGATAATATCCTTATCAATCCTTTATTTAAAAAAATAACTCGTCTATTAGACTTACTATAGTAAATATTAACTATATAAAATAGCCCCGAAGAACATAATCCATGTCCAATTATTATAATATATGCACCAATAAAACCAATTTTAAATATTGTTAATATTGAACACAACATAAAATTTATATGAACTACAGAAGAATAGGCAACTAATCTTTTTAAATCAATCTGAGTAAGACATAAAATACTAACTACAATTCTTCCAACAATAGAAATACTAAAAATAATATAATTATATATAATACTTCTTAATAAAAAAATCTCTAACATTCGTAACAATCCATACCCCCCTAATTTTAATAATACTGCTGCTAAAACTATAGATCCATACACAGGAGCCTCTACATGAGCCTTAGGTAATCATACATGAAACATATAAATTGGTAGTTTAATAAAAAAAGCTATAAAAATAATTAAATAATCAAAAAATCTTATCTTATAAATTATAAATATTTTTGCTATTAATTTAAATTCAAATCTACCTCTAAATTTAAATAATCAATATACATAAATTAATAATGGTAAAGAAATAAATAAAGTATATATTATTAAATATATAGCAGCACTTAAACGTTCAGGATTATTACCTCAATAAATAATTAAAAAAAATGTTGGAATTAATCTTACTTCAAAAAAAAAATAAAATATCATTAATCTCAAAGACCTAAAAAATCAAATAAATACAATTAATAAAAAAATAAATATATATATTTTAATAATATCATCTTTTTTTATTAAAGTTATAAATATTAAACCTAAAATTCAAATTCTTAATAAATTTATAAAATAAGAATAATTATCTATTCCTAAATATCCTGATATTCTTAATATAAAAAATAAAGATCCTATTCTATCAAAATATATAAATAAATAAAAAAATCTTAATAAAAACAATAAATTATAAATCATTATAAATATATTTATTTTAAAAAATTTTATTATCACTACTATTATAATTAATATAAAAATAAATTTTATCATAATATATATATATATATATATAATCCTATAAAAATATTCTTAAAATTTTGTAATATTAAAAAAATAATATAAATCATTACCACTATAACGAACTACTAAAACCAACAAAGTAATACCTAAAACCCTATCACATACTCTAAATACTAAATAATATACTAAATAAAAATCCATATTAAAAATTCTAAATACACTAAATATAACTATAGAAATATTTAAAATTATTAACTCAATCATTATTAACAAAACTAATATATATTTAAAAGTTAATATTAATATAACTAAAGAAATAACCCTAAATTGAAAATAAATTAAAATATCATATAAAATAATTACTTATAAATTTAGCTTTATAGTTTAACTAAAACATAAATTTTGTAAATTTAAATTATATAAATTAATATCTATATATTAAAGCTTTAAATTTACTCAGAATAATAAATAAAATTTATATCTCTAATCTCCAAAATTAATATTATTAATTAAACTATATTCTGATTAATATGGAAAAAATTTTTACTCTAAATTTATTAATCTATTTAATAATTAATATCCTACTAATACTTATTTATAAAAATATCTTATCTCACCCAATCTTTATTATAATTATAATTATCATATATAGAATTATTATTTGCTTAAATATTTCATTATGAAAAATTAACTTCATTTACTCAATTTTATTATTCTTAATTATAATCAGAGGACTATTAATTATATTTCTATATTTTTCTAGACTAATCTCAAATGAACAAATACAACTTATTTACGATAAAAAAATTTTTTATATTAATTTTATAATCAACCTAATTATATTTCTCACCCTAATATTTATAAATAAATCATTATTTTATAATATTATAAATTTTACATCAAAAGAATCTCTATCAATTTATAATCTTAATGAAAAATGATTATCAAATATTTATAATTTATACATATATCCATTTAATAATATCACTATATTAAGAATCATTTACTTATTAATTAGATTATTTTCAATTATTAAAATATCATCTATAAATCTAAAACCTTTACGAAAAATTAGATAATTTTTATAAATATGAAAAAAAACTCAATAATAAAATTAATAAAATCATCTATTTTAAACCTCCCTACACCTGTTAATATTAATTATCTATGAAATTTTGGATCCCTATTAGGAATATTCTTAATAATTCAAATTATTAGGGGATTTATTTTATCAATACATTACTGCCCAAACATAAATTTAGCCTTTAATAGAATCATCCATATTACCCAAAATGTTAACAATGGGTGATTAATACATAACATTCATATTAATGGTGCTTCAATATTCTTTATTTGTATATATATTCATATTAGACGTGGATTATTTTTTTATTCATTTAAATTAATTAAGACTTGAACAACTGGAGTTAGAATCTTTTTTATCTCCATAGCAACTGCCTTCTTAGGATATGTACTCCCATGGGGGCAAATGTCATTTTGAGGAGCTACCGTAATCACCAATCTAATATCAACTATCCCATATATTGGAACAATAATGGTCCAATGACTATGAGGAGGATTCTCAATTAATAATGCTACTCTAAACCGATTTTATTCAATTCATTTTATCTTACCATTTTTAATTTTAATACTAGTTATTATTCATCTCTTTTTTCTACATGAAACTGGTTCATCAAATCCATTAGGTACAAATAGAAACTACTATAAAATCCCATTTCACCTATATTTTACATTAAAAGATATTTACGGATTTATATTATTTTTATTTATTTTTACTATACTAATCCTTCAATATCCTTATATATTCTGTGACCCAGATAATTTTATTCCAGCTAATTCCATAACTACTCCTATTCATATTCAACCAGAATGATATTTTTTATTTGCATATGCTATTTTACGATCAATCCCTAACAAACTTGGAGGAGTATTAGCACTATTATCATCTATCCTTATTCTCTATTTTTTACCTTTATTTAACTCAATAATAAATTCATTAATTTTTTATCCTATAAACCACTGACTATATTGAATATTTATTAGAGTATTTATAATATTAACCTGATTAGGAGCACAAGTAATTGAAACCCCATTTATCCTCATAAGACAATTTTTTTCAATTATATATTTCTCTTATTTTTATGTTAATCTAATTTTATGTAAATATTGAGATTATTTATTATTTACAAAATAATAAAATATTTTTAAATAATATAATATAACATAATTATTTAATAATAACAAATTATAAAAATTAAATATTTATATTCTAATTATTTATATATAAAATAAATTATTAATCTATACTAATCATTAAAAGTTAATGATCTTGAATAAGAATATATTTTGAAAATATATTAAAGAAATTAAAATTTTCTATTGACTTTTCTTAAATTTATAAAATTATTATAAATAAAACTTTAAAAACTATAAATATTAAAAAATACCTTAATACTAATGGTAGAATAATTTTCCAACATAAATATATTAATTCATCATATCGTATACGAGGTAATAAACCACGTATTATAATAATTATTACAATAAAAACATTAATATAAATAAATATAATAAAAATAAATAAAATCTTTATAAATATAACTCTTATCAATATTCTAAAAAAAATAATTATACCATATTCTCCCATAAAAATTAAAGCAAATGATCCCCTAAAATACTCAATATTAAAGCCAGACACTAACTCAGACTCCCCCTCAACAAAATCCATAGGAGTTCGATTTAGTTCAGCTAATACCCTTAAAAAAAATATTAAAAACACTGGAAATATAAAAACTAAATTATTTATATAAATTTGTCATTTATTTAAATCTACTAATGAATACCTCTCACTTAATAATATTAAAATTATAACAATAAAAATAAATCTTACCTCATATGATAAAGCTTGAGATACTGATCGTAATGCACCTAATATTGAATAAATAGAATTTGATGACCACCCCATTAATAATAATACATAACCCCTAATTCTTATAATTAAAATCATAACTAATAATGAATAATTTATTGAATAAAGATTAGTAATATAAGGAAAAATTAATCAAATTATTATTATTATCATAAACCTTATTAATGGGCATAAATAATATAAATATTTATTTGACTTAAAAATTACAAATAACTCCTTACTATATAATTTAATTGCATCTCTAAAGGGCTGTAATAACCCAATAATTCCTAATTTATTTGGCCCTTTACGATTCTGAACATAACCTAATATCTTTCGCTCTAATAATGTTAAAAATGCTACCCCTAATAATAAAACTAAAATTATAATTATAATTCTTAAAAAATTTAACCCTAAATAAAATAAATAATTTATAATTATTATCTAAATTTAATAAAATTTATTTATAAATTCTAAATTTATTGCACTTATCTGCCAAGATAATTATATTATTTTTCTACTAATTTTATTATAAATTAAATAAAAAAAAATTTTATCTATAAAGTCCTTTCGTACAATCATAAATCAATTTTATACAGATAGAAACTGACCTGACTCACGTCGGTCTCAACTCAAATCATGTAAGATTTTAATAGTCGAACAGACTAAAAAATTAAACTTCTACTTTTAAATTTTATCTTAATTCAACATCGAGGTCGCAATCATTTTTTTCAATATGAACTATCAAAAAATATTACGCTGTTATCCCTAAGGTAATTAATTCTATATTATAAACTTTTAATCTACTACCCATAAATTAATGTAATTTTTAATATTAAAGTTAACTTAATTTAATTATCCTCCCAATAAAATAATTTTATTAATTACAAAAACTAAAAATTTAACAAACAAAAATATTAAATTCTATAGGGTCTTATCGTCCCTTATAATAATTTAAGCATTTTAACTTAAAATTTAAATTATAAATATTTAAAAAAGAAAGTATAAATCTCATTAATTCATTCATTCCAGTCTCCATTTAAAAGACAAATGATTATGCTACCTTCGCACAGTCAATTTACTGCGGCTATTTAAAATTTAATCATTGAGCAGAAATTATTTTAAATTATTCTCTTAAAACAATGTTTTTAATAAACAGTTGGATTTATAATATTTGCTGAATTCCTATTAAAAATATATAATTAACTTTATAACTATATAAATCATTTACTTTATACTAATTTTATCATTATTACTTAAAATTTTTAATTATTTTAAATATTTTTCTAATAAATTAAATTATAATCTTATAAATCACTAATTACTCTATATAAATTATTAAATTTTTTATAAAAATATTAAATTTTAAAATTATTTATATTTATACATATTATAAACTTTATAATTTTTATATTATTTATAGATCATCCCATAAATATTTAATAAAATTATTTAATATAATTTATTTATATATTTTATATCAATAAATTTTATCTAAATTAAATTTATATAAAAAAAAACTAGATACCCCCTTAATTGATTAAAATTTCTTCTCTAAATATATATTTAAAATCATAATGTCACATAAAATTTCATATACACTTAACTCTTAAAGATTCGAGATATTAAATATTTATTAATATAAATTTAATAAATCCTGATACAAAAGGAACAATATAATAAATTTTCTTATTCTAATTTTTTAAAATACTCATTTACATTACTTAAATTATAATTATTAATAATTTTATAGTTTAAATTATAAAACTCACTTTTATTTATATATAACTTTATTTAATAATAAATTTTAATACAAAAATATTTCATTTTTAAATTAATTAAATTTAAAATTTAAAATCTTATTAATTACACAAATATTAATAAACTTTTCAATGTAAATGAAATATTTTTATTAAACTAAAATTTTTTTTTATCTAAATACACTTTCCAGTACATTTACTTTGTTACGACTTTTTTCATCTTAATAATGAAAATGACGGGCAATTTGTACATATTTTTTATATAATTCAATTTATTTATATAAATAAATTTACTATTAAATCCTCTTTCTATATTAAATTAAATAAATATATTCAATTATTAATTAAATTGTGATTCATTTAAATTCCTATTTATTCTACATTTTGATTTGAATTATATTTATATTAAAATTTTTTAATGTAATTCATATTTATGACAAAATTAAAACAACAATATATAAAAATATATTAAATAGGTAAATCTAATCGTGGATTATCAATTATAAAACAAATCCCTCTAATTCTAAAAATACCGCCAAATTATTTTAATTTAATGATTTATACATTTAATTTTTAATTTTATTTTTTTATTTTTAAATACCAGGGTATCTAATCCTGTTTTATAAATAAATTTTATATAATTATAATTAATTATAAATATTTTAATTTAAATTATATTTAATATTTCACTAAAAAATATATATATTTATATAAAATATTTTTAATAATTAAAATTATTAAATTATTTATATTCATTTATATAATTAGTTTAACCGCAATTGCTGGCACTAATTTTATTTATATTATTTTAATTTACTATATTTTACTTAAATAAATTTATAAATTTAATTATAAATTAATATATATTATATATTATTTAAATATAAAATATTATTTTAATTTTATATATAAATTTAATTAAATAATGAATTTTTAAATAATAATTATATTTTTATAATAAAATATATATAAAATAATAATTTAATATAATATTTATACATTATTTTAATAATTATATAATTATAATTAAATAATTATATAATTTTATAATAACTTTATATTTTCATCTATTTTTTATATAAATATTATATATTTATATAATAATTATACATTAAATAATAATTATATATTTATATAAAGATTATTTATTTATATTTCTTTATTTTATATAAAATTTTAATATTTATAAAATTAATAATAATTTATATAAAAAATATTTTTAATTATATAATAATTTTATTCTAAATATATATTATATTATATAATATATAATTTTAAAAATAGGCCAAAATTTTTTAAAAATAGGCCAAAATTTTTTAAAAATAGGCCAAAATTTTTTAAAAATAGGCCAAAATTTTTTAAAAATAGGCCAAAATTTTTTAAAAATAGGCCAAAATTTTTTAAAAATTAAA